TTATAGACTTATCCACTTAGATGAATAAATCATACTCTATTTATATTATGAACGAATATGTATCCCAATCCATCTCGAGGTATTTGTATCAATACCTATTCGGTAGATCTTTTTTTTTCTCTGCCAGGAACCAGATTTGAACTGGTGACACGAGGATTTTCAGTCCTCTGCTCTACCAACTGAGCTATCCTGACCTTTTCTTGTGCATCATCCTAGTAGAGGATTTGTATCTCTGTCAATTAAAGGGACTAAAAAATCAATTAAATAAAATATTTCAAATTCGAAATTTTAAAATGGGGGGGTAGTCCTACGCATTGGATATGGCTTACTTAATAATACTTAAAAATAGAATGAATAACCGGGATTCCTTCCCTTCCCGATACTCGAATCAAAAAGAAATCTATTCTAGGATAAGATCCATTTAGTTCTCTTCACACTCCTTTGAGAAAGAGTAGAATGAGAAAGCTAATGAATCTTAAACCCATTGATAAAAAGGAAAAAAGAGGAGAAATACTCTAGTTCGGGAATAAAAGAGGGCTTGGGGATAGAGGGACTTGAACCCTCACGACTTATAAAGTCGACGGATTTTCCTTTTACTAGAAATTTCATTGTTGTCAGTATTGACATGTAGAATGGGACTCTCTCTTTGTCCTCGTCCGATTAATCCACCTAAAAAAGAATAAAGAAACTATATTATAATATGCGTTCTTTGATTAATCGTTTGCTATGTCAGTATCTATACGTGTTTATTAGATGTATAAAGCCCTTCTTTCTCAAATTTAGAAGGAGTTCCACTAACAACACAACGTAATTAACTCAATTCGTTAGAACAGCTTCCATTGAGTCTCTGCACCTATCCTTTTCCTTTGTATTCTAGTTTGAGAACCCCCTTGTTTTCTCAAAAGAAAGACGGATTTGGCTCAGGATTGCCCTTTTTTAATTCCAGGGTTTCTCTGAATTTGGAAGTTACCACTTAGCAGGTTTCCATACCAAGGCTCAATACAATCAAGTCCGTAGCGTCTACCGATTTCGCCATATCCCCATTTTCCTCTTTTTTGAGACAAGTATTCCTTGTGTAATTTCATCCATCTCTTAGTTTTTTTTGAATCATTGAATTCATCACTCGACGTAGTCTAGCAGTTCGACTCTATTTGATTGAGAGACGCCACTTGCTTATTGCAATTCAGAATTGAATTGATTGTATCATTGAGGTATTTGCAATTCAATCCGAATCGATATATCCAAAAGTTTTTCTCTCCCCCCTACTGTCTTACTTTTTTATAGTATTGGAAATCATACTATAACGCTTGATATTCATTCTTTTTTTTTTTCTAATCAGAATTAGCAATTTTATTTGCTATGACTCCATGTTCTCCTTAGTGAAATAGGAATTCTCAAATTATTAACAAATAAAAAAATATCTCAAAATAAAATAAGGTCGATAATGATCGAATGGAAATGCCAATAAAGTCGTATTTTCTCTTTATTATATTTTTCATATATATATATTATTCTTTTCTCTGAACTCCAATTCCATTATAGAAATAGGAATCAAATCAATTCTATATAGAAAATATAGAAAAATGTATTTGCGAATTAGAGAAATAAAAAGAAAGTTCAATAAATTTTATAATTTTATTTAAAGATATCTTCTAGTTAAGCATATCAAGCTAATTTTATCTTTAAGAAGTTTTAGTTTTTTTTTTTTTTATAAGTAGAACTTAAAATTTTTAAAATTTCAAATCTAGTTAATAGCTAAGATTAATAACTAAGATCTGAGATTTTACGGATTTCCTATACTATACCTATTTCTATTTGTTACACTATTTCTGCTATGTAAGCCCACTTAGCTCAGAGGTTAGAGCATCGCATTTGTAATGCGAGGGTCATCGGTTCAAATCCGATAGTCGGCTTTTTTTCTCTATCGATGTTCTACGAACAAAAATCTATTTTTTCCGAATTAAATGGAGAATCCAGTATCTTTTATGTTTTCCACCTTACAATTTTGCTAGATACAAAACAATAAAATAAATAATATATATACAAAAAATAAAGATTTTACAGATTTTGATGAAATTCCATTTTTTGTGGTACTTTAGTTGATTTTACTCTGTTTATCCTGTAGTTTAATTCAGTTTTAATTTCGATGTATTCTGTAATGTAAATACAATGAAATTAATTGTGTAAAATGAAATTTCAATAAAATAAAAAAGGAGTCTTCATGTCCCGTTATCGAGGACCTCGTTTAAAAAAAATACGCCGTCTGGGATCTTTACCAGGACTCACTAGAAAAACACCTAAATCCGGAAGTAATCTGAAAAAGAAATTCCATTCTGGGAAAAAGGAGCAATATCGTATTCGTCTTCAAGAAAAACAGAAATTGCGTTTTCATTATGGTCTGACAGAACGACAATTACTTAGATATGTACATATCGCTGGAAAAGCAAAAAGGTCAACAGGCCAGGTTTTACTACAATTACTTGAAATGCGTTTGGATAATATCCTTTTTCGATTGGGTATGGCCTCAACCATTCCTGGGGCCCGCCAATTAGTAAACCATAGACATATTTTAGTTAATGGTCGTATAGTCAATATACCAAGTTTTCGTTGCAAACCCCGAGATATTATTACTACGAAAGATAACCAAAGATCAAAAGGTCTGGTTCAAAATTATATTGCTTCATCCGACCCAGGGAAATTGCCAAACCATTTGACGATTGACACATTAGAATATAAAGGACTCGTAAATAAAATCCTGGATAGGAAGTGGGTCGGTCTCAAAATAAATGAGTTATTAGTTGTAGAATATTACTCTCGTCAGACTTGAACTTAACGAAAAAAAGAAAGGTTCATAGAATTTTCTTCCCCTTACCCTTCCCCCGAACTAAATCGACCTAAGACCACTAATTCGTAAGACCATTAATTCATATTTTCCCACTCAACTAGCAAAAAAGGATTAACCCTAGGATCTTTTTTTTTTTCCTCTATGTATATTTGACATCCCACAGTAATTTGCTATAGAGAATTTCTAGTAAATAAGATATTATTATTATTGATGGAATAAATTGTTATTTGATTTGCTAAATTGGGATCGTTAACCTTGATAAATTAAGAAAAACGGAAAGAGAGGGATTCGAACCCTCGGTAAACAAAAGTCTACATAGCAGTTCCAATGCTACGCCTTCAACCGCTCGGCCATCTCTCCTACAATAATCTTATTATGGAAAATAAACTGAGTGAATAGCGAGTTTTCTTATTCCTACAGTACAGGTACAACCACTCGGGGGTTCCATAATTCTATTGGAAAAATTCCTTTTGCTGTAAGTGGAAGGATCTTAGGGTTTTTTTACTAGGAATTGCGCTCCCTATAAAATCAAAGTTTTAATTTGGATTTTCCCACAACCAAAGAAAAAGAGAGTGGAAGAATTCTTCTTATTGCATAATAAAATAAAGAAACCTTAGAATTTTGTTTGCATAAGGTACGCTACACCATACTATCGAAATAAAAAATAGGGTATGTATGAGACAATTAATGACTTTGAAAACAAAAAATAGCTGATGAGAGAAGTTATTGTTGAGAAATAGGAAAGTGGAATGAAATCCAGTCTTAGTCAAATATTTCATATCTCCTCTTGTACAAGCAGAAGAAAAAGGATACAATTTGAGCTGCGCGGAAAATCCATATCTCTCTTATCCATTTAAAGCATATGGGTTTAGAGCATATGGATGGATCGATTTATAAGAATCGAATGTGTTTGTTTTTATGTTATTTTGTGAAGGAATGAAAACAATTCTATATAGAATGGGTTGGGAAGTATGCCTAGATCCCGCGCAAATGGAAATTTCATTGATAAGACCTCCTCAATTGTAGCCAATATTTTATTGCGAATAATTCCGACAACCTCAGGAGAAAAAAAGGCATTTACTTATTATAGAGATGGTGCGATTTGACTCTTTTTTTTTTTTAGCCCTACCTACACCTCAGTCTTCCGAGAAAGAGAGGGGGTTCGCATAGAGAGAACAATATTAGTAAAGAAAACCCACGCTTCGGGAAGGTGAGATGAACTAACAATTCCTTCTGTCGTGTATCCTCGATTGATGCGGCCTCATATGCTTCAATTATAGATTTGAGTATTGAGCGAAAGGTTACACCTACAGGATAGGTTATGGATTATGGGCCAACCCTACTCTATTAGTACCAGTAGGCAGCATAGGGGAGAAAAGCACTACACCTAGAAATAGGAAAGGAATCAACAAGAGAAAAACTTTGTTAGAAATTAGCCCTTTCCTGATCCGTATCAGGGTTGGGAAGAATGGTTGGGATAACAAACAACCATCAGGTTTGTACTTCGGATACCCCTATAACCATCAAAGATCGTTGAAGTGACTAATTCCTATAAATAGGGGGCGTTGAGAACAAAGAAATTCTTGGAGCTATCGTTTTCTTCTAGCATTAATAGAATTCATTGGTGTTAAGAAAAACCTCTTGCGAGAAGGTTGGCTAGAGATTTCTTGGAAAAATACCAGCCCCTTTCAATTCATAATGAGACGGGACTAATTCTATTTTGATTCTATAGATTATTTCGCTTAATACTATGTACAGAAGGGAGGAGCCGTATGAGATGAAAACCTCATGTACGGTTTTGGAACGGAGATTTTTGGAATAGAATAAACGACCGTAACGGATGTTGGCTCAATCCGAAGGAAATTATGCGGAAGCTTTGCAAAATTATTATGAAGCTACGCGACTAGAAATCGACCCCTATGATCGAAGTTATATACTCTATAACATAGGACTTATACACACAAGCAATGGAGAGCATACAAAGGCTTTGGAATATTATTTCCGGGCACTAGAACGAAACCCCTTCTTACCCCAAGCTTTTAATAATATGGCCGTGATCTGTCATTACGTGCGACTATCTCCACTATAGAAAGAAAAAAAGAGAGGATCAAATTTTCTAGTATTTACTAGAAAAAAAAAGGCTTTCTACATAGGGATCGTAAAAACAACGATTTTTCCCTATCAGCTGTAGGAAGGAAGGACACTTCAAGAGAATCAAAAAAGGAAGAAAGTATGGCCTATACTACTACATCTATGGATAAAGTTCTCAAATTGATAGGAAAAGCACCGTAAAGATCAATTAGTGAGCGACTGGGTCGATACAACTAAAAAAAAAACTGCTTACTTATCTTATCCCATGATATGGGGCCAAATTTAGGAATCCGCTTATGTAATAGAGCCGATCCACTAAGGGATTAAGCAGCGGTGTAGTATCAGATCCCAAAGATAGTAAGTTCTTTTTTCTTTCTTATGGAAATATGGAAAAAAGTCTTTTTCAAGGATTCTATAGAGATTTCATATATGAAACCGGGATAGTTACCTTTCAGAAAATTCGAACGAACGCTCTAGATCTATCTATGCTTCATTCTTCTGAAGGTGGGAAAAAAGATCAAACTGATTATTGATAAAAATAAAAATTAGGGTTTGAAACTTAGGTAATTAACTTCTTCTGCTTAACCCAAAAACAAATTGGATTGATTTTTGATAAATCAAATTCAGTTAAGATAGGGGAAATTAAGATAGCAATGTATGAGCCGTATGAGGTAGGAAACTCTCAAGTACGGTTCTAAGGGAAGGAACTGCCTATTCCGACCGAGGAGAGCAGGCCATTCTACAGGGTGATTCGGAAATTGCAGAAGCTTGGTTTGATCAAGCTGCTGAGTATTGGAAACAAGCTATAGCGCTTACTCCGGGAAATTATATTGAAGCACAGAACTGGTTGAAGATTACGAAGCGCTTTGAATTTGAATAAGAGCACGCTCCTTCTTTTTCATAAAATGGGTGGTTTGGTTGTTGATCCATTAATCAAATAAATTAGGTCGTAAGATCGAATCGATAATTTCATTATATCCCTTTCTTCTACCTTCTATTTTATATGATATTTCATAAGGATAAACCATAGGGATAGGGTCTAGAATAGAAGTAATAAAGTGAATAAAAAGAAAAAATAGTGGCAATATAAATATTGCTAATATATTAGGACTGTCTTATTAATAATTCTAATGAGTTATCTTGGAATTTAGAATAAAATAAAACACCCTATATTATATTATGCTCAAGGAAAGTAGATGTATATAGGAGCTTATACCTTCAAAAAAATACACTAGTTTCTTAAATTTCAAAAAGATTTTTTTTCTTACGTCGGGAAATATTTGTTTTTCAAGACAAAACAATGTCCCTTAGGCACCTAATCTTTATGTCATAATAGATCCGAACACTTGCCTCGGATTGACTTCAATATATAATTGCTCCAGTGAATAACTAAAAAAAAAATAGAAGAACGGTAGTATAGTAAAGAAAAGAACTAATCATAATATCTATCTTTCAAAATCTATCTTTCAAAGATTCACTAAAAAGACAGTTGGCGGGTCTCTTTGTATGTCTTGTCCGGAAAGAGGAGGACTTAATGATTATTCGTTCGCCGGAACCAGAAGTAAAAATTGTTGTGGATAGGGATCCTGTAAAAACATCTTTTGAAGAATGGGCCAGACCCGGCCATTTCTCAAAAACACTAGCTAAGGGCCCTGATACTACCACTTGGATCTGGAACCTACATGCTGATGCTCACGATTTCGATAGTCATACGGGTGATTTGGAGGAGATCTCTCGAAAAGTCTTTAGTGCTCATTTCGGGCAACTCTCCATTATCTTTCTTTGGTTGAGTGGCATGTACTTTCATGGTGCCCGTTTTTCCAATTATGAAGCATGGCTAAGTGATCCTACTCACATTGGGCCCAGTGCTCAGGTAGTTTGGCCTATAGTAGGGCAAGAAATATTGAATGGTGATGTAGGCGGGGGTTTCCGAGGAATCCAAATAACCTCTGGGTTTTTTCAGCTTTGGCGCGCATCTGGAATAACTAGTGAATTACAACTCTATTGTACTGCAATTGGTGCATTGATTTTTGCAGCGTTAATGCTTTTTGCTGGTTGGTTCCATTATCACAAAGCCGCTCCAAAATTGGCCTGGTTCCAAGATGTAGAATCCATGTTGAATCACCACTTAGCGGGATTATTAGGACTTGGGTCTCTTTCTTGGGCGGGACACCAAATCCATGTATCTTTACCAATTAACCAATTTCTTGACGCCGGGGTGGATCCTAAAGAGATACCACTTCCTCATGAATTTATCTTGAATCGGGACCTTTTGGCTCAACTTTATCCTAGTTTTGCCGAAGGAGCAACCCCCTTTTTCACCTTAAATTGGTCCAAATACGCAGAATTTCTTACTTTTCGCGGAGGACTCGATCCAGTAACCGGTGGTTTATGGCTGACCGATATTGCGCACCATCATTTAGCTATTGCTATTCTTTTCCTAATCGCGGGTCATATGTATAGGACCAACTGGGGTATTGGCCATGGACTTAAAGATATTTTGGAGGCTCACAAGGGCCCATTTACAGGACAAGGCCATAAGGGTCTTTATGAAATCTTAACAA